AATCATAGTGGAAATTAGAGTAGGTAAGTTGTTGATTTCAGGTGGTGTGTCGTTTGATGTGAGGTGTACATGTGTGAACATATAATTATATAACTGTGATATAGTTGTGTATGTGTATGTGGCATTAGTGACCACTATAGTAAGCCACACACTGACCACGAACATTGTCAACATGATAGGAAGTATAGGGCCAAAAGTGACAGGATTTTGTAAAAAATGTAGTAAACGTCCTGTACTATCTAATATCTTACAGATTTTTTAATTCGCATACATCGCTAATATTTTTTTGTCCCGCATTTGCTGTAATTACAAAAGCAATTTTTTGAAAGCTAATTTGCTTTTTGCTTTTCAGCACGCGAAAAATGCACTCGGCCCCGTTTTTGGGGTTTTTCGGGAAAAAATGCCGTTTGCATCGCCGTGGGGGGAGGGGGGGTTTTTGAAAAAATTTTTTAAGCAATTTTTCAACTCAACTCCTTGTTTTTACGGTCCGGACGCTGACTCAAAACCTTCGACTTCACGATATTACGTTTTTGTCTGAGTTGTGTTATTCTTAAAAAATTTAATATGTCTTTTTTAACTTATTGTTAAATTCTCGAAAGGATAATCTTTACAGGTTTAATGATTAACCTGACTTTGACCCTTCAATAAGTGCACCTGACCGAGTGCTCCGGGGAAGTTAAGAGTAGCCGAGATAAACCACTGGATGGGAAGGGGTGTACAACCTTAGAGAGGGAGTACCGGACGCAGCGGGAGCGGAGACGGAGCGAGGCTGAGCGCAGACGGAGCGGAGACGAGGCCGAAGACGCAGCGGAGACGACCAGTGCGGATGCTTAGACCCCCCCCCCAAATCCCCCCTAGGTAAAGGAATGATAGTTTCTCCCCCGGTCCGTACATGGAGCGAAGGATTGGGTTATGAGCTGGAGAGACCTTCGCCATACGGAGAGGGAAATGAAGTGCTGAGCGTCTATTCACCGCGAGGGTGAACGAAGGTCTCGAACAGCCAACCCAATCCGCACGCGTAATAGGAGCCGGTTGTCAGTGGTGAGATGCCTTGCGAGTGAACGGGTATAGGTGGAGCGCAGCCGGGCAAGTGCCCCGCCGCTTGCCGCCAGTAAGAGGTACGTTGCCTTAGGAATGGTGCCTGGGTGCCACCTGGGGCAGGCACCGGGGGGTACGGACGTAGAGTCCTGAAATGAAGATCCGAGAGGTGAGACAAAGGTACGCAGTTCAGTGAAGGATCCAATGGGGCTGGATCGTGGCAAGTTGGGGGGTGTTGATCTTAGTATTATGCCCGATAAGGATATTATGTTATAGAACATTGGAGTGCAAAGAGATGGGTATTAATGAAAGGAATATTATTGGATAGGGCTTGGACGCCCTATCCAATGATATGCTGTGTTATTGAATTGTTCTTCAACAATTAATCAAATTAATGAATTTTAGAGGATTAAGCTCCGTATCATGTTATGAAGTATTGGAACGTAGATTAAAGGTTGAATAATTCAACTGTAGTTATAAAACTGTTGATCTTAAAGGAATGCTCGATAATAATTAGTTCTGAACAGCCGGCATCGTTAATAAGCAAAACTTGGTATACTTGGTGAGATGTAAAGTTTTATGTTTTGCCGATGTAGAGATGAAATATGAGGAAGTTTGTTGTAATGAGGTGAAGCAGAGTAATATACTCTACGAGTATGTAATGAAGATGAGGAATATCGTTTAATGTGGATTAAGCATAAAATGTAATGATAATAGTGGTATATCGATTAATGCTGATTAAACATAGTGTGTTAGGTAGTATGTATGTAATGGTGGGGGATAATTAGTTTTATGTTTTATGTAATATTATACATAGTATGTGTTTATGTACGATATACATATTATGTGGCCTGACCAACTTTGCGCAAGATTAGGTCGGCTTTTTGGGGTTATTGTTCAGGAAATAGTTTAATAAAAAATCTTGGCTTTGGGAGCCAAGGATGAGGGTTTGGCCCCCTTTTTCCTGATATCGAGTGTGTTTTGGGGAGGAATTTCATCTCCAGTCTTCGGTTTACAAGACCGACGCTTTAGATACTAAGCTACCAGAACAAATAAGTGTTTTTAGAGGTTTAGTATTTTGTTTTCTCATCAACCGGCGATTGGGAAAAGGATAAGAAAGAAGGAAAAATAGGTAATAGAGGCGATTTGGCCGATAATAATAAAGGGTTGTTCTACGGGCTGTCCGCCAATTCATGTTAGGATGATGGTGTTTGCTACTAGAAGTCAGAAGAGGAGTTGTGTGATTGGGCGAAAGGTAAGACTTCGTTGTTTTGAGGTGTGGAGTATAGGAACTAAGAGGAGGATGAGGATTGAGAAGGCAAGTGCGAGAACGCCCCCTAGTTTGTTGGGAATAGAGCGTAGGATAGCATAAGCAAAGAGGAAATACCACTCTGGTTTGATATGAGGTGGTGTAACAAGAGGGTTGGCTGGGATGAAGTTTTCGGTGTCTCCTAAGAGGTTTGGTGTGAATAGGGCTAGGAGGATGAGTAGGAGTAGGAGAGCGAAGAAGCCTAGTAAGTCTTTGTATGAGTAGTAGGGGTGGAAAGGGATTTTGTCTGTGTTAGAATCTAGGCCGGTTGGATTGTTTGAGCCTGTTTCATGAAGGAAAAGAAGGTGAACTATAGTCAGAGCTGCAATGATAAAGGGAAGGAGAAAATGGAACGTGAAGAATCGGGTTAGTGTTGCGTTATCTACTGAGAAGCCACCTCAGATTCATTGGACCAATATGTTTCCGATATAGGGAAGGGCTGAGAGTAGATTGGTGATGACGGTTGCCCCTCAGAATGATATCTGTCCTCAGGGAAGGACATAACCTACGAAGGCAGTGGCTATTAGTAATAGTAGGATAATCACTCCAATATTTCAGGTTTCTTTGTAGAGATAGGAGCCGTAATAAAGACCTCGGGCAATATGGAAATAGACACAGATAAAGAATATAGAGGCACCATTGGCATGGATGTTGCGGATTAATCAGCCATAGTTTACGTCTCGACAGATGTGTGCGATTGAGGAGAATGCTGAGGAGATGTCTGCGGTATAATGTATAGCTAAGAACAACCCTGTAAGGATTTGAATGATTAGGCAGAGACCCAGTAAAGAGCCAAAGTTTCATCAAGTGGAGATATTGGTTGGAGCAGGTAGGTCAATTAAGGAGTTGTTAATGATTTTGAATAAGGGATGTGTTTTGCGAATATTTATGGCCATTAATGGTAGGTTCTTGTAGTTGAATAACAACGGTAGTTTTTCAGATTAAAGGTCTTAGTTAAAGTCTAGGTAAGAATAATGACATACATAGTATTAGTTTTGATAGTAAGTTTCGTTTTAGGTTTGGTAGCTGTAGCATCAAATCCTTCTCCTTATTTTGCTGCATTAGGGTTAGTGGTTTCTGCTGGGGTGGGTTGTGGTTTGTTAGTTGGATTTGGCAACTCTTTTTTGTCTTTAGTACTATTTTTGATTTATTTGGGGGGGATAATAGTTGTGTTTGCTTATACAGCTGCATTGGCTGCTGAGCCCTACCCAGAATCTTGGGGGGATTGATCTGTTTTGGTTTATGTGGTTGGGTATTTTTGTATTCTTTTTTGGATGGGAGCAAATTTTGTGAGTGATTGAGGTTGGGGTGGTTGAGTGGGTGGTGAAGAATTTATGAAAATAGGAATAGCTCGTGGTGATTTTAGTGGTGTAGCGATGTTGTATTCTTGGGGAGGAGGTATATTAATTTTGGGTGGTTGAATGTTGCTTTTGAGTTTGTTTGTAGTATTGGAGTTAACGCGTGGGGTGTCTTGTGGTGCTTTACGTACTATTTAGAAGAGTAGTAGAGATGATATTATGGATAAGGCAAGTGTTAGGAGGAATAAGAGTATATATGTTTTGATGAAGCCTTGTTGAGGGGAAGTTGTTAGTTTAATTATTGTCGTTTGTTGGATTATGGGACTTTTTGGGCCGATTTTTTCGTATCATGAGAGGTCAATAGTTTGTGTTGAAATTGTTTGGGCTCAGGCTAGATTGAGTTTTGGGAGATATCGATGGATGATTATTGGGAAGTAGCCTAATATATTGGAGAAATTATAGGTAAGAGGGTAAGGGTGAATTTTAAGTTGGGTGGAGGTTAGGTTGGCTAGTTCTAGGGCTAGCATAAGACCTAAGAAGGTTACTAAGAGGGCGGAAAGTTTTAGAAATGGGGATATTGTTATGATTTGTGTTTTTATAGGTGGTATATTGGATGTAATAATTAAGCCGGTGATAATACTTCCGTAGGCAAGGCGTTTAATTGGGTTGGTTAATAAGGGGTTGTTTTCATTGATTGGTTGAAGTGGTAGGAATCGTGGGTATTTTATAAGTGAAAAGAAGATTAAGCGAAGACTATAGATAGCAGTGAAGGAGGTAGCTAGTAAGGTTAAGATTAGGGCTCAGGCGTTTAGGTGGGATGTGTTTATTGCTTCAATGATGGCGTCTTTTGAGAAGAAACCGGATAAGAAGGGCATGCCAGTGAGAGCTAGGCTGCCAATTGTGATTGATGAGGAGGTAATGGGGAGAAGGTTATGTATATTTCCTATTTTTCGAATATCTTGCTCATCATTTAGGCTGTGGATAATAGAACCTGAGCATAGGAAGAGTATTGCTTTGAAGAAGGCGTGTGTACAAATATGTAGGAAAGCTAGTTGTGGTTGATTAAGGCCGATGGTAACTATTATAAGGCCTAGTTGGCTCGATGTGGAGAAGGCAATGATTTTTTTGATGTCATTTTGGGTTAGGGCGCAGGTAGCTGTAAAAAGTGTGGTCAATGCTCCTAAGCAGAGGCAGAGGGACAAGATTGGTTGGTTATTTTGTATTAGTGGGTGAAGGCGGATTAATAGGAAGATTCCTGCGACAACTATTGTACTTGAGTGAAGTAGGGCAGAGACTGGTGTAGGACCTTCTATGGCTGCTGGGAGTCATGGGTGTAGGCCAAATTGGGCCGATTTTCCAGCTGCTGCTAATACTAGGCCTAGAAGGGGGAGAGTAAGGTCTATGTTTTTGGAGAGAAAGAATAGTTGTTGGATTTCTCATGAGTTAAGGTTTATAGCAAGTCATGCTATGGCTATAATTAGGCCAATATCTCCAACACGGTTATAGATAACAGCTTGGAGAGCAGCTGTGTTTGCATCTGTTCGGCTTACTCACCATCCAATAAGAAGGAATGATATAATTCCCACACCTTCTCAGCCAATGAATAATTGGAAGAGGTTGTTTGCGGTGATTAGGATAAGTATTGCGATTAGAAATAGAAGGAGATATTTAAAGAATTTGTTAATGTTAGGATCTGAGTGTATGTACCATAAAGCAAATTCTAGGATAGATCAGGTAACATAAAGGGCTACGGGGACAAAGATGGTGGAGTAGCAGTCGAATTTGAAGCTTATATTAATGTCAATGGTTTCTAGGTTAATTCAGTTTCAGTTGGTTGTGATGGATTCTAAACCTTGGTCTAAGAAGATAAATAGTGGAACTAGGCTGATAAAGAAGGAGAGCTTTACGGCTGTTTTGACATGGGTTGCAGTTTGGATTGGGTTTGGGGGTGTTTTAGTGGGGAGTATTGTTAGAGCTAGGGGATATGATAAGGTTAGGAAAATTAGTAAAAATGATGTGTTAAAGGTTAAGAGGTTTGTCATAGTTTTAGCTTGGAGTTGCACCAAGAGTTTTTGGTTCCTAAGACCAATAGATGGCTATTATCTTTCTAAAACTTTAAGAAAGCCGTGGATTTGAACTACGGGTAAAGAAGTTAGCAGTTTCTTTTAGTCCCAGACCTTTCTTGGGTAGTTAAAAAGGGTTTAACTTTTATTTTTAGAACCACAATCTAATGTTTTTATTAAACTATAACTACAGAATGTTCAGCTTAAAATTAGTTCTGGTTTAGTAATTAGCAGGAGGGTTGGAGCCAGGTGGAGGTATATGAGTAGGTGTTCGCGAGTATGGGAGGGGTTTATGAGGATAAGGTGTTGGGGAAGAGGTCCTCGTTGTGTTATGATAAATATGTATAGGGAGTAAGAGGCGGTTAGTATAACGCCTAGTCCAGTAATGATGATGGTTCATTGAGATCATTTAAAGAGGGAAGAGATAATAAGTAGTTCGCCTATAAGGTTGGGGAATGGAGGCAGGGCTAGGTTTGCGAGGTTAATCAAGAATCATGAGGTTGCTATTAGTGGTAAAATAATTTGAAGTCCGCGGGCAAGGATGAGTGTTCGGGTGTGTGTTCGTTCGTAGTTGGTGTTGGCTAGGCAGAAGAGTGCAGATGAGATAAGGCCATGAGCGATTATTAGGGCGGTTGCTCCTGCAAAGCTTCATGGTGTTTGAATGAGAATTGCTGCTGTTACAAGGCCCATATGGCTGACAGAGGAGTAGGCAATAAGGGATTTGAGATCTGTTTGACGTAGACATGTAGAGCTTGTTATAATAATCCCTCATAAGGCCAGGATTAGGAATGGGAAGGCTATCTCTTTTGTTAGAGGGGTAAGAATGGGAATAATACGAATTATTCCATATCCTCCTAGTTTTAGTAGGATTGCAGCCAAGACTATGGAACCGGCAATGGGGGCTTCTACATGGGCTTTAGGTAGTCAGAGATGGACTCCATAGAGCGGTATTTTAACTAGGAAGGCGATTAGACATGCAGCCCATCAAAGTTTATTTGTTCATGAGGCAGGGTTGGTAAGTTGGGGGTATTGGAGTGTTAGTATTGAGAGAGAACCAAAATCGTTTTTTAGTGAGAGGAGGGCGATTAAAAGAGGGAGGGAGCCAGCAAGGGTGTAAAATAGGAAATAGGTTCCTGCACTTAACCGTTCGGTTTGGTTACCCCAACGGGTGATGATAATGAGTGTTGGGATAAGGGTTGCTTCAAATATAATATAGAATAGGATTATTTCGGTAGCACTGAAGGCTATGATCAGTAAGAGTTGAAGGGTAATAAGGAGACTAATGTAAGTGCGTTGTCGGGTATGTGGTTCGTTGTTGAGATGGTTTTGGCTAGCAAGCAGTATGAGTGGTAATAGTCAACAGGTTAGTATTAAGAGGGGGGATGATAGAGGGTCTACTCCAAGGTAGGGGTTGGAGAAATCTCAGCCAATTTCTGCATTTCATTTAAATCAATAAAGACTAATAAATGCGATAAGGAAGCTATAAGTGAGGGAGAGACTTCATAGTCATTTTTTGGGAGCTAGTCATGAGGTTGGATAGAGTATGATTGTGGGGATGATAATTTTTAGCATTGTAGTAAGTTTAGGTTTTTTAATATATCAGAGCCATGGGTTCGGGTGGTAGCTACTAGAAGGGCTAAGCCTGCACTTGCCTCACAGGCAGAAAAGGTTAGTAGAATTATGGGTATAATGGAGCAGTTTGGGGAGGCTATGGACATAGATCAGAGGGAGGTGGCGATAAACAAGGATAGTATTATTCCTTCTAGGCAGATGAGAGCAGAGAGGAGGTGAGAACGGTTGAGGGCTAAGCCTGCAAGACTTAGGAGAAAGGTGGAGGAAATAATGAAGTGAATGGGGGACATAAGATACTTATGGGTTTTCACCATAATTTATTGAGCCGAAATCAATGGTCTTGGTTTTGGACTAAGTATCTGTTATTACTATTCCGCCCATTCTAGGCCTCCTTGTAATCATTCATAAACTAGACCTAATGTTAGGAGAAGAAGAATAAGTGCTGCCCATAGGGAAGTGATGAGGGGGGAGCTAAGCTGGTTTCCTCATGGTAGGGGAAGAAGGAGGGCGATTTCTAAGTCGAAGAGGAGAAATAAAATAGCAATTAGGAAAAAGCGTAGTGAGAATGGTAGGCGTGCAGTGCCCAATGGGTCAAAGCCACATTCGTATGGGGATAATTTCTCTATATCTGGGCTAAGGGTGGGTAATCAGAAGGCTAATGTTGCTAATATTAGGGAAATGAGGGCCGTAAGGATGATAATAAATATGACAAGGCTCATTTACTTTTCCTTGGATTTTAACCAAGATTAAATGATTGGAAGTCATTTGTACTAGTTTGTACTAGAAAAGTAATTATGAGCCTCATCAATAGATTGATACATAAAGGAACAATCAGACTACGTCGACGAAATGTCAGTATCATGCGGCGGCTTCAAAGCCAAAGTGGTGCTTAGATGTGAAGTGGTATTGGATTTGTCGTAATAGGCAGACTATTAGGAATGTGGATCCAATAATTACGTGTAGTCCGTGGAAGCCCGTAGCAACAAAGAATGTAGTTCCGTAAATACCATCTGCAATAGTAAAAGGGGCTTCGTAGTATTCTATAGCTTGAAGTGCAGTGAAGTAAAGGCCTAGGATGATTGTAAGAGTGAGAGCCTGGGTGGCTTCTTTTCGGTTACCTTCTATAATGCTGTGATGGGCCCAGGTGACTGTTACTCCTGAGGCGAGAAGAACGGCGGTGTTGAGGAGTGGGACTTCAAAGGGGTCTAGTGGGTGTACACCTGTTGGTGGTCAACAGCCGCCAAGTTCGGGGGTTGGGGCTAAACTTGAGTGGTAAAAAGCTCAGAAGAAGCCAATGAAGAAGAAGACTTCCGATGTGATAAATAGGATTATTCCGTATCGTAGTCCTTTTTGGACAGGTTGTGTATGGTGACCTTGGAAGGTTCCTTCTCGAATTACATCCCGTCATCATTGAAGTATTGTTAAGATAAGGAGTAATAAGCCCAAGTAAAGCAGGGGAAGCGTGTGGAAGTGAAATCAAACGGCTAAGCCTGAGGTTATGAGGAGAGCTGCTACTGCTCCTGTTAATGGTCATGGGCTTGGATCGACTATGTGGTATGCATGTGCTTGGTGGGCCATTGTTTAGACGTTTTCTTGTAAATAGAGGCTTAAGAGGAGAACAAACACATAGGCTTGGATTATAGCCACGGCAACCTCTAGGATTGTGAGGAGGAATAGGATGAGTGAGGTGAGAGCAGCGATTGAGGGCATAATAGAGATTAGTACGAATGCTGCGGTTGCAATTAATTGCATAAGGAGATGTCCTGCTGTAAGATTGGCCGTTAATCGAACTCCAAGGGCCAAAGGTCGAATGAATAGGCTAATAGTTTCGATAATAATAAGAATTGGGACTAAGAGGGTAGGTGTGCCTTCAGGTAGGAAGTGGCCAAGGGCAATTGTTGGTTGGTTGAGCATTCCAATTAGGACGGTGGTAAGTCAAAGAGGAAGGGCGAATGCTATGTTTAAGGAGAGTTGGGTTGTGGGAGTAAATGTATAGGGAAGTAACCCTAAGAGGTTTATGGTGATTAGGAAGAGTATAAGTGCTGTGAGAATTACTGCTCATTTATGTCCACCGAGGTTTAGTGGTTGTATTAACTGATAGGTAAATCGGTTAATGAATCATGTTTGGATAGTAATTAGGCGGTTGTTTAGTCATCGTTTGGGTGGCGTAGGGAAGATGAATCAGGGCGAGATAATAGCAAGTATAATTAGGGGAATTCCAAATAGTGATGGGCTTATGAATTGGTCAAAAAAGTTTAGATTCATGGTCAATTTCAGGGGGTTGGTTTAGATTTTTGGGTATTTTTTGTGGTTGGATGGTTGTTAAATAGGTAGGATATAACCTTATCCGGTATAAGGAGTAAGAAGAATACCCATGCAAATAAGAAAGTTATAAACCACGGGTTTGGGTTAAGTTGGGGCATATCATTAAGGGTGGTTGGGAGGTCACCATTTTTAGCTTAAAAGGCTAACGCTATGCCCGATTTAGCTTCTTAATGAAAGTTCTTCAAGTATTAGTGAGGATCAGTTCTCGAAGTGTTCTAGTGGGACTGCTTCAACTACGATGGGCATAAAACTATGGTTGGCTCCGCAAATTTCAGAGCATTGACCATAAAAAACTCCTGGACGAGAGATGATGAAGGCTGTTTGATTAAGGCGTCCGGGTACTGCATCAATTTTTACTCCAAGCGCTGGGACTGTTCATGCATGAAGGACGTCTTCTGCAGTGACCAGTACTCGGATTGGGGATTGTATTGGGACTACTATTCGGTGGTCTGTTTCTAATAGGCGGAATTGTCCTGGAGAGAGGTCTTCTGTTTGGATTATATAGGAGTCAAATTCTAGGTTTTGGTAGTCGGTGTATTCATAACTTCAATATCATTGATGACCTAGGGCTTTAATCGTAATGTGGGGATCATTGATCTCGTCTATTAGGTACAAGATACGCAAGGATGGTAGGGCAATTATGATTAGAATGACTGCAGGGACGATAGTTCAGACGATTTCAATTTCTTGGGAATCTAAAATATATTTGTTGGTTAGCTTGGTTGAAACGGTTGCTACGATGACATAAAGAACTAATGAGCTGATAAGAAACACAATCATAAGAGTATGATCGTGAAAGTGTAATAATTCTTCCATAACGGGGGAAGCTGCATCTTGGAAACCTAATTGGGATGGATGTGCCATATTTTAAGACTTATGGGATTTAAACTCATAATTTCACCCTGACAAGGTGGTGTAATACTATTTTACTAAAGTCTTAAGAAAGTGACAGAGTGGTTATGTGGTTGGCTTGAAACCAGCTAATGGGGGTTCAATTCCTTCCTTTCTTGTTCTTAGTTAATAAGCCTGTTGAACTTGAACGAATGCTGGCTCTTCGTATGTGTGGTAGGGTGGTGGGCATCCATGTAATCACTCTACGTTTGTGTGGGGTAGTTCAATGTTAAGGATTTCGCGTTTTGATGCGAATGCTTCTCAGAGAATAAACACCATAATAATTACGGCAACTAGTGAGATTAAAGACCCAATGGATGAGATTATATTTCAGAAGGTGTAGGCATCGGGGTAGTCCGAATATCGTCGTGGTATACCAGCTAATCCTAGGAAGTGTTGTGGGAAGAATGTCATATTTACTCCTACAAATATAACTAGGAATTGTGTTTTTGTTCAGGCCGAGTGAAGAGTATAGCCTGTGATAAGGGGGAATCAATGGACGAAGCCTGCTATAATAGCAAAGACAGCTCCTATTGACAAAACATAGTGGAAGTGTGCTACAACGTAATAGGTGTCGTGGAGAACTACATCTAGTGATGAGTTGGCTAATACAATACCAGTTAGGCCACCCACAGTGAATAAGAAGATGAAGCCAAGGGCTCAAAGAAGGGGTGTTTCTCATTTGATAGAGCCACCGTGAAGGGTGGCTAGTCAACTAAAGACTTTAACTCCCGTTGGAATGGCAATAATCATGGTTGCGGAGGTGAAATAGGCTCGTGTATCGACATCTATTCCAACAGTGAACATGTGATGGGCTCAAACGATAAAACCAAGTAGGCCAATTGCTATTATTGCTCAAACTATACCTATATAGCCAAATGGTTCTTTCTTGCCTGAGTAGTAGGCTACAATGTGGGAAATCATTCCAAAGCCTGGGAGAATTAAAATATAAACTTCTGGATGCCCAAAGAATCAGAAGAGATGTTGATAGAGGATTGGATCTCCTCCTCCTGCAGGGTCAAAGAAGGTTGTATTGAGGTTACGATCTGTGAGGAGTATAGTAATACCTGCTGCTAGGACAGGGAGGGACAACAGTAGGAGAACGGCTGTAATAAGAATGGATCAGACGAAGAGGGGTGTCTGGTATTGTGAGATTGCTGGTGGTTTTATGTTAATGATTGTAGTAATGAAATTAATAGAGGCTAGGATAGAGGAGGCACCGGCTAAGTGTAGTGAAAAGATTGCCAGGTCTACTGAGGCTCCAGCATGTGCCAGGTTGCCGGCTAATGGAGGATAGACTGTTCAACCTGTTCCAGCCCCAGCCTCTACCCCTGCAGATGCTAAGAGTAGTAGGAAGGATGGTGGAAGAAGTCAAAAACTTATGTTATTTATTCGAGGAAAGGCTATGTCTGGGGCGCCAATTATTAGGGGAACGAGTCAATTGCCAAAGCCACCGATTATGATAGGCATTACTATAAAGAAAATTATTACGAAGGCATGGGCGGTGACAATCACATTATAAATCTGATCATCACCCAGTAGTGCGCCTGGTTGGCTTAGTTCTGTACGAATAAGTAGGCTAAGACCGGTACCCACTATCCCTGCTCATGCACCAAAGATCAAATAGAGGGTGCCAATATCTTTGTGGTTAGTAGAGAAGAACCAACGATGGATTGCTGCCACAGGTAAGATGGCTGAGAGCTAAGCGGCGGATTGTAGCTCCGTAGAGAGAGGTTTAAGTCCTCTTCTTATCAAATAGCCTTGCAGTATAAGTATACATGGGATTGCAAATCCTGGAAAGGAGAATAGGCTTCTCCCGGGGCTTCTCCCGCCCTACTCCCCCCCCCGGCGGGAGAAGCCTAGATAGAAGTTCGCTGGATTGAACGCTTAGCTGTTAACTAAGATTTTATAGGATCGAGGCCTATTTATCTAGTGTTGGGGAGATCTTAGCTTAATAAAAGCACTTGGGTTGCATTCAAGAGATGTGAGATAAAATCTTGCAGGTCTTATAGCAGAAATTAAGAGGTTTTCACTCTTATTTAAAGCTTTGAAGGCTTTTGGTTTAGTTAAACCTAAATTTCTTAGGTAGTTAATGATAAGATAAGGGGGGTAAGTGGAAGCATAAAAAGTGAGAGAGGGGTTGTTAGGCTTATAATTAGGGTTGATTGAGTAGTTTTTGTTCGTCATGATGAGAAGGAGGTGATTGGATTTGGAGGTAGGGTAAGGGTGATGGAATAGGATAGACGGAGGTAGAAAAATAGACTTAGTAATGTTGCTAAGGCTATAATTGTTGCTGGAATAAATAGGTGTTGTTTGGTTATTTCTTGAAGGATTAGTCATTTGGGTATGAATCCTGTGAGTGGGGGTAAACCACCTAAGGAGAGGAGAATAAGTATAGTTGTGGTTATCATGAGTGGTGATTTGGTTGCTGAGATAGCAATTGAGTTAATTTTTGTGGTGTTATTAGTGTGAAGTACTAGAAATAGGGATGAGGTTATTATGATATAGGTGGTTAGGCTGAGAAGGGTGAGGCTAGGGGAATAATATAGAATAACGATTATTCAGCCAATATGGGCGATTGATGAATATGCTAGGATTTTTCGTAGTTGTGTTTGATTGAGGCCCCCTCAACCTCCAATAAGAATTGATAGTACTCCTATGAGTATTAATAATATTGGGTTAAGGAGGTGATAGAGTTGAAGTAGGATTGCAAATGGTGCTAGTTTTTGTCATGTAGAAAGGATAAGTCCGGTGAGTAAGTTAAGTCCTTGGAGAACTTCTGGTAGTCAGAAGTGTAGAGGTGCTAGGCCGATTTTTAGGGCCAAGGCTAGGGAGATGAGTGTGGCGGAGGTTGGTGAAGTAATTTCAGTAATGTTTCATTGGCCTGTTAGTCAGGCGTTTATAACCCCGGCAAATAGTAATGTGGCAGAAGCAGTGGCTTGTGTGAGAAAATATTTTGTGGTGGCTTCTGTTGCTCGTGGGTGGTGTTGATAGATTATAAGGGGGATGATGGCTATTGTGTTGATTTCTAATCCAATTCAGACTAACAACCAATGTGAGGCAATAAATGTTATTGTGGTGCCCAGCATTAGACTGATAATTGTGATAGGGAGAATTAATGGGTTCATTAGTAGAGGAAGGATTTTAACCAACATGTTTGGGGTATGGGCCCAAAAGCTTGAGATTAGCTGACTTTACTTTAGGAAGTAGTATAATTGGAAGTACGAAGAGTTTTGATCTCTTGGGAATAGGTTCAAATCCTGTTTTTCTAGGAATGAAAGGAGAAGGAATGATTTTAACATTCATTATTCACTCTATCAAAGTGACCCTTTGATTCAGGCACTTTTCCTTTTATGTTATTGGAGGGAGGCTGGCCATAGCTATAGGCAGGGTGATATGTCATAAAATAAGGGCGAGTGTTATAGGTAGAAAGTTTTTTCAGACAAGATGTATAAGTTGGTCATATCGGAATCGTGGGTAAGAGGCTCGAATTCATAGGAATAGTAGGGTTAGTAGGGTGGCTTTTAATATGAGATTAAGAGTTGTTAGTTGGGGGAGGTGGGGGTTGTATGATACGCCTAAGAATAAGATAACGGAGAGGGTATTTATTAACATGATATTAGAATATTCGGCTAGGAAAAATAAGGCAAAGGAGCCCCCTGCGTATTCGATATTGAAACCTGAGACTAGTTCAGATTCCCCCTCAGTAAGATCAAAAGGAGCTCGGTTTGTTTCTGCTAAAGTTGAGATATATCATATTATGGCTAAGGGCCATGCTGGGGCAATTAATCAAATGGTTTCTTGGGCTAGATTGAATGTGTGGAGTGTGAAGCCACCGACAAAGATAACAAGAGCCAGGAGGATTAGGGCAAGTGTGACTTCATAAGAGATGGTTTGTGCAACTGCTCGGAGGGCCCCTATGAGGGCATATTTGGAGTTTGAAGCTCACCCTGAGCCTAGGATGGTATAGACTGTTAGGCTTGAGATAGCTAAAATAAATAGTAGTCCTAGGTTTAGATTAAGGATTGAATGTGGGAGAGGCAGGGGTATTCATATTAGTAAGGCTAAGGTTAGGGCGATTGTAGGGGCTACTAGGAATAGGAATTGAGAGGAGAAGGATGGTCGTACTGGTTCTTTAGTAAATAATTTGAGACCGTCTGCAATAGGCTGTAGGAGGCCATATGGTCCTACTACATTTGGGCCTTTACGGAGTTGTATGTAGCCTAAGATTTTTCGTTCAACAAGGGTAAGGAAGGCTGTGGCTAGGAGAATAGGGATAATGAAAGCTAATGGGTTAATAATGTAGAGTAAAATAAAGTTTAGCATTAGTTAAGGAGAGGAGTTGAACCTCTGAGTTAAAGAGCTTAGGTCTTTTGCATTTGCCAGGCTCTGCCACCTTAACGAAACCATTATCTTTGGCTTAGATGCGGTGGCTTTTACCTGTTTGAGTTGGTTTCAACAGGTTGGATTGAAGCGTACTTTTAGCAGTGGCTTCATTTTTCCGGTCCTTTCGTACTAGGAAGAATACCGTCATAGATAGAAACTGACCTGGATTGCTCCGGTCTGAACTCAGATCACGTAGGACTTTAATCGTTGAACAAACGAACCCTTAATAGCTGCTACACCAATAGGATGTCCTGATCCAACATCGAGGTCGTAAACCCTTTCTGTGATGAGGGCTCTTGGAAAGGATTGCGCTGTTATCCCTAGGGTAACTTGGTTCATTGATCAGGGAGTGTTCCCTGGGTCATTGTTCGTTAGATTTTCTATTAATTAGAATAGTGGTTCTAGTTTTTGGGTGATTGCTCACACATTCGATAAGGAGGTTTTGTTTTTCTCCTTGGTCACCCCAACCAAAAACAAGTTAAGTTAAGACTTCTTGTTAGATGTTATACCCAAGGGTGAGATATTTCTACTTAGAAATAACTTAAGTGTTTGAAGCTCCATAGGGTCTTCTCGTCTTATGTTTGTATCCTCGCTTCTGCACGAGGAGATTAATTTCATTGATTGGAAAATAAAGACAGATAAACTCTCGTAATGCCTTTCATACGGGCCTTCAATTAAAAGACAAGTGATTACGCTACCTTCGCACGGTCAAGATACCGCGGCCGTTAAAAATATCACAGGGCAGGCGGGACCTCTTATACATATTAGGGGCAAGAGGCGATGTTTTTGGTAAACAGGCGGAGTTTGTGTTTGCCGAGTTCCTTTATTTTCTTTTAATCTTTCCTTTAAACACTCCTGTGTAGGGTTAACGATTGTTTGAATGGGGTTTTCTTGTTAGTATTTTTATACCATAAGAGTCTCAATTTTGACATCGGGTGATTATCAGTGACTTAATTCTTTCTGACTTACACTGGTGTTGTGGAGGGGTTTGACCCCTTATTACTCATTTTAGCATAATTTCTTTTATGGTTTATAAAATAACCCAATAGGTTTTAGGGGGTTGTGAGTTTGATGTAGGAATTTATGGTGTTTTGTTAGTTTGAGCTATAACGCTTGCTTTACAGGTGGCTGCTTTCAGGCCCACTGAGAGTAATTCCTTGGAGATTATAATCGTTACCCTCCTATAAAAGTTGTTTCTTAGTTCAAAAAAGCTGTACCTTTTTTGAATAACTATTAATTTTTACAGTTGATTTAATAAAAGATTTTGATAGATTTGGCTGAAAAATTAATGCAGAACTAAAATTCTTTTTTTGGGTAACCAGCTATCACTAAATTCGGTAGGCTTATCACCGCTACTTGGAAGTCTTCCCCCCCTTTTGCCACAGAGGTGGGTTGGCTCTAGTGTGCTGCTTCGAAGTAGCTCATTTAGTTTCGGGAAGATAGACTAAGAGTCCTTCTTGCCTAGTTGTTCTTGCTAAATCATGATGCAAAAGGTACGAGGGCTGGTCTCTACTATTTTGTGCTTTAATGGTTATTTCATTTCTTTTTCAGCTTTCCCTTGCGGTACTGTTTCTATGGCTCAAAGGTTCTGTTCTATCGCCTATACTGAGAAGGATAAAATGTTTTAAGACTTGGATGTTGGGTTTGTGTTAAATAATAGTGGAATGTTAGTTAGTTTATTTTTGGCTAGCTTTACGGCTCAAAATGACTCGAGTTGCACGGGTATCTTCTCGGTGTAAGGGAGGTGCTTTACTGTTTTAGCTACATTTTGGTTAATCCAAGTGCACCTTCCGGTACACTTACCATGTTACGACTTGCCTCCTCTTGTTTTTAATTTTTTTTATGAAAGTGAGTAGTTGTTCTCGAGGAGAGTGACGGGCGGTGTGTGCGCACTCCAGAGCCGGTTTCAGTATAATGTTCTAAAGTTTACTTACTGCTAAATCCACCTTTAAGAAGTTTTTCATGCTTCTGTTCGTGTTTTCTGTAGAGAGAATGTAGCCCATTTCTTCCCACTTCATTCGCTACACCTCGACCTGACGTAGTGAGGAGAAGGGTCATTGTGCTTACTGTTAAACCTTCATAGGGTGAGCTGACGACGGCGGTATATAGGCGGAGAGAGCAAGAAGTGGTGAGGTTGAACGCGGATTATCGGTTATAGAACAGGCTCCTCTAGGTGGGTTTGGAGTACCGCCAAGTCCTTTGGGTTTTAAGCTAGCGCTTGTAGTGTTCAGGCGATATATTAAGGTAATTTTATGATATGATGTTTATGGTTAAGCATAGTAGGGTATCTAATCCTAGTTTGGGCCTTAACTGTCGTGAAGTCAAAAACTCTTTCTTGTATAAAGTTACTTTCGTAAGTGATGTTTTTAAACATGAGAACGTATGACAGTTTGATGTTGTCTTAACTTTATTTTTGGGAAGATTTGTTCTAATCACCCTTAACGCCGTGGAATATTAGTTTGTGTCACTCGTATAACCGCGGTGGCTGGCACGAGATTAACCGACCCTCTAAACTTTAATTGGTTCAAGCTTACGCTTATGGAACAATATTTATCACTGCTGAGTTCCCTTGTGGGTGTGGCTGAGCGAGGTGTCATGGGCTGCCCTTATAGGCGTGCCTGATACCAGCTCCCGTTTAAGTTTTTTTGGTTTAGACGGGGCGTTCTCACCGGAGTGCTGAGACTTGCATGTGTAAGTTAAGTTAGGACTAATATTGGGGCCAGGACCAAACCCTCATGCGGGTGAAAAAAGGTTAATTTTTATCTTGGCATCTTCAGTGCCATGCTTTTAGTTAAGCTACACTAGC